ACCTACTTGTTCAACACTATACTTTGATTCTGCCCTTCTAAAAGGAACATCAGCTCTCACAATTCCGTCTTCATCTACCAAAACTACCGGAAATGTTTCAAAAAAAGTAGGCATACGACGTACAAAAAGCTCGCGCCCTTCTTTATCTCTAAAGACGGGGTGTCCTAACCATCCAACAGCAATTCCATCCCCATTGTCCATTGAGCCTGCTCTGAATAATCCCCCCTTTGCCGGATTATTACCAATATAATCATAAAAAGCTAATTTTTCGGGAATTTTAGACCAAGCTTCCGATAAACTAAGATTTTCGGCTAGCCCGGCACTAACTCTTCGATATATTTCTTGTTGAAAGTATCCCTGATCCCACTGATAACGAGTAGGACCAAATAATTCGATTGGGGTAGTTGCTGAACCATACCACATAGTTCCAGCAACAACAAAAGCTGCAAAAAAAACAGCAGCGATACTACTGGAAAGTACAGTTTCAATATTGCCCATACGTAATCCTTTGTATAGACGTTGAGGCGGACGAACACTAAGATGGAATAGGCCTGCTAATATGCCCAATGTACCCGCTGCAATATGATGAGAGGCTATTCCTCCCGGAACAAAAGGATCAAAACCTTCCGCGCCCCACGCTGGATTTACAGATTGTACTTTTCCAGTTAGTCCATAAGGATCGGACACCCATATTCCAGGACCATACAAACCTGTTACATGAAATGCGCCAAAGCCAAAGCAAGCTACCCCTGAGAGAAATAAATGAATTCCAAAGATCTTGGGCAAATCCAAAGAAGGTTTTCCCGTACGTTCATCACAGAATATTTCTAGGTCCCAATATACCCAATGCCAGATAGCTGCCAAGAAGCACAAACCGGAAAACACTATGTGTGCCCCTGCCACACCTTCATAACTCCAAATACCCGGATTTGTTATAGTTCCTCCTGAAATACTCCAACCGCCCCACGAATTGGTTATTCCTAAACGAGTCATGAAGGGTATAACGAACATACCTTGTCTCCACATCGGATCAAGAACGGGATCAGAGGGATCAAAAACCGCTAATTCATATAAAGCCATCGAACCAGCCCAACCAGAAACTAGAGCTGTATGCATTATATGAACAGAAAGCAATCGACCGGGATCATTCAATACGACAGTATGAACACGATACCAAGGTAAACCCATGGAAATACCTCTTTATCAAAGAAAAATAGACACTATGCCACTTTATTTTATCGCATTGGAAAAGACTATATATACTAACCATGTACCTAACCTTTTTAGTAGATTCCGTATCAGAAAGGATTAATATTTATTCCATTCCATTGAAAATAACGTGAAAATAACGGAACAATTTTGTTCGTAAGAACAAAGAGAAGCAGATCTATTCTATACCCGATAAGTACCAATACGCAATGGGAGGATTGGTCCCATTTTTGGGGAACGAATGGATAGATACTTGTTTATCATTCGAACGATCGATTTCTTCGTTCAAATTTTTTCTTTATTCATTCTGTCTTACTCTATAAACTTTCCAATCTATGTATCAAATAGAATAAAGAGAAAAAAGGGATGAAGACAATAAACCATTGATTGTTACGTTTCCATATTAAAGTGAAGTATAGTACTAAATTTTTTTATTTAATTTAATGCCCATTGGTGTTCCAAAAGTACCTTTTCGGAGTCCTGGAGAGGAAGATGCGGTTTGGGTTGACGTATAGTGCGACTTGTCAGACATATTGGGTCATATGGGATTTACCCGTTCTCTCCCCTGATCGAGATATCCTCTGTTTCGCCCAAGAGATATTGTATTGAGTGAGACATCAATCAATCATTCGGAGCGTGAAGTGCAATTAGATCAATTTATTTTATATTGGGGATCAATATTATCAATTTAGAAGAATTTATGGTTTACTTGGACTGATAAAATAAAGTATCCAGGCTCCGTTCAGAAAATACCAAATCGATAACAAATTGTTAATATAATATATGTATGATTACCACTTGTATCATAAATGATTCTTATACCTACTATTACTTTATACCTACTATACTATTACTATAGTAGTGATAGTAGTGATCCCAAATTGACGACCAACGGAATAGTATGATGAATACATCAAATAGTTTTGGGAAAGCAAGACACAAAATTAACAAAAAAATGGTACTGAGACCATTTGTCCTATATGTGCAAATAGAATTCGGACAGATCTTTTCCCGGGGTAGACCATGAACCTAAAAGAATTGAAAGGGCCCATTCAGGAACAAGACAATGACATCGTGATTTTAATATCGATGAAACAATACATCAATGATAGGTTAGTTTAATAAGTTCTGTAATCTCTTTTTTTTTTTTAGAGGGAAGGGAGCCTAAACTCATCTCGTTTTTTTTAATAGAAGACCTTTCATTAAGAAAACCTGTTACATAAAAAAAAAAAAAAGAAATAAAACTGGAATCGACACATTGATTCTTTTTTTTTTTTTCTTTTTCGCAATT